TTTTTTGAGGATCCGTTGTAATAATGAGAGAGATCTCTGCATATCTGCAAAAATCGCTCAATAATATCAAAATCGGATGAATCGGCCCAGACCGGCTTACTAATGGGATGTCCTAATACATTACAAAAATTTGCTTTAGCCAATGATCTAATTAGAGGAATAATTGGAATTATTGTATCAAGCTTTTTCATAACATTTTCCATTATAAATGACTTTTCCAACATTTGACTCCGTACCACTGAAGGATTTAGCCGCACATTTGAAAAATAACCCAAAAAGGAAAATGAATGCTCGGATAATTGGTTTATATGGATCTTTCCTGGTTGAGACCAAACAAAAAAATGACATTGCCATAAATGGATAAGATAGTATTTCCATTTTTTCATCAAAAAGGGCGTATTCTTTGAAGCTAGAATGGATTTTCCTTGATATCTAACATAATGAATGAAAGGGTCCTTGAAGAACCATAGGGTGGACGGAAAATCCTTATCAAAGACTTCTACAAAATGTTTTATTTTTGCATAGAAATAGATTCGTTCAAAAAAGACTCCAGAAGATGTTAATCGTAAATAAGAAGATTTGTTACGGAGAAAAAGAAAGATGGATTCGTATTCACCTACATAAAAATTATATAGGAACAGGAAAAATCTTGGATTACTTTTTGAAAAAGTAGAAATCCTTTTTTTTGGAGTAATAAGACTATTCCAATTACAATACTCATAAAGAAAGAGCCTTAATAAATGAAAGGAGGAGGCATCTTTCACCCAGTATCGAAGGGTTTGAATCAAGATTTCCAGATGTATAGGGTAGGGTATTTGTACATCTGACACATAATTTAAATATGGAAATTTTTCCTCAAAAAAAGGAAATATTGAATGAATTGATCGTAAATTATAGGATTTTATAATTTCTGCCTTCTCTAAGGAAGAGATTAGTTGTAGGGAAAATGGAATTTCCACACTGACGGCAAGCCCCTCTGATATTATTTGAGAATACAAATTCTTGTTGTACCCCCAAAATGGATTTTTGTTAGAATTATTAGCAGAAATAATCAAATGATTCTGGTGATACATTCGAGTAATTAAACGTTTTACAATTAGTAAACTAGATTTATTGTCATAACCTAGATCTTGCACCAAAATGGAACTATTTAAACCATGATCGTAAGCAAGTGAAAAAATATACTCCCGAAAAATAAGTGGGTATAGGAAGTCATGTTGACGAGATCTATCTAGTTCTAAATATACTTGAAATTCATCCATTTTTTGAAATTTGATTTGGGCCGAGGATCGAAGATTTATTGGGTTATCAAATAATACATAGTGCGATACAGTCAAAACAGGGTATTCTATTCTAAAAAAAAAAAAGATACCTAGAAAACAAGTAAGACTCATCAACGGACTCTCTCTACTCGCTTTTTCCATCTAATTGTTTTATGTTCGTTCTAGGATAACAAGATAGTTAGAAATCCTTTATTTTCTCAACCCAATCGCTCTTTTGATTTTGGAAAAAAAAAAAAGATCTTTATCAATATACTCTTTCTTCTACACATTTATCGCCACCCCATAATCTAATTATAATGGAGAATAGCTAATAGTTAGGATTCATAACAAAAATCAATAATCCATTCATGGGAAAAGCTTTTCCCCCATCAAGTACTAATATTTTATATTTTTAACGTATAATTAGATGGGGGAATCATTCAAATTCAAAACAAAAGCTCGTTCCTTTTTGTTTCCCTATAATTGGAGTCACCAAACTCTATCCATTTATTAATTCAACCCAACTGTGAATTTCTTTTGCTTTTGTTGCGAGCCAAGAATACAAACATGGATTTGGGCCCGATCCAATAAAAATGAGATAGTCTTAGAATTCTCCATTGATACGACATGCTGCTTTTTCCATTCATTCCTTTCTGGATCAGTCGTGGTCTTACAAACTCTACCGATGGTATGGATGAATCCATTGCTTCATAGAAATGTGTAAAATCTTGAGTCGCACTTAAAAGCCGAGTACTCTACCATTGAGTTAGCAACCCTAAAAAAATAATATAATAAACTACAAAAAAAACTAATAAGATGTGTAGATACAACCGCAATCAAAATAAATAAAAAGATTGAATTGGATAATAAAAAAGAATATTCCATTAAAATAGAAAATCAAGAATCCAGAAAAAATATTTTAAATGTCGAAGTCGAATCGATTCTGAACATAAAAATGTTCAGATCAGATTAAAATACAAGAGATTTTCTCAGATAACACTCAGATAAGAGATAAAAAAAGAAAATAACAATTTATAGACCGCCTCTTTGTCGCCTATGTTATACGTTATACATTTTTTTCATTTTTTTTATTATTTATATTCTATTCCAATTTTTCCAATTTTGAATTTATATTATTAATTAGTATATGAAGTATATGAGTATTATATTCGTTATTTTCTTATTTTCTTTATTCTATTCTATTCTATATTATTTTTATTATTATATATATATATTATATTTTTTTTATTATATTCTTTATTATATTCTATTTTATATATATATTATTTTTAATTCGATTCTATTCTTTATCTATATTATTTTTATATATATTCTATTCTATATCTATATTATTTATATATATATTCGATTCTATATCTATATTATTTATAGTATTTTATATATGTATTATATTATTATTATGATATTATAATATTAAATAATATAGATATAGAATAGAAAGAAAAAAGAAATAAAGAAAGAAAAGAATTTCTTTAATAAAAAAAAAAAAAAGAACTTCTTTTCTTCTTTCTATCACAGAAAATCCAACGAACCCATCTAAGTAAAAAAAATCCTATGGAATGCGAATAAAAGGATCCATTTATTCACAATCGGATTATATTTGTTTGATACACTGTTGTCAATATTAATATTAATGTTGAAAAAAGAATACAATGAAGAAAATAAACGAATTTAAAATAAAAAACTTAACTATTAAATTGAATAAATACCAATTGAATTTAATTCAAATTACAATTACAAATGAATAATAAAAAATAATAAATACTAAAAAAAAAAATAGAATATAAAAAATATATATAATTATCTAATTTATATAATTAAAAAAATAAAATATATAAATAAAATATATATAATATAATTAAATAGAATTTAATAAAAATAATTAAATTTTTTACTTAATTTAATATTTAATTTATTTTTATTCATTTGCCCATTTTTATATTATCAAATATCAAAAAAAAATGGATTTTTGTGGTTATAAAAAACAGCATTCTATGTCAGCAATAAGAAATCCAAAATTAGGTATGAATAGAACAAGAGAGCGGGAGGGGGGAGATAGGAGAGAAAAAGATTATAAAAATCTACATAAAAGTCTTCCACACCCTCTTTTGCTTTTTTTTTTTTTTTTATTTGTTTAATTTATTTAAATTGAATTTCGTTTGTTGATTAGGATTAAGTTCCATAAAAACACCCGCCTTTTTTGAAATATCCTGAACAGTTCCTGTAGGTTGAGCGCCCTTTTCAAGGAAATATAGAATAATAGGAATATTTAAATAGGTTTGATTCTTTATCGGATCATAAAAACCCACTCTCCGAAGATCTCTCCCCTCTCTTCGGGATCGAACATCAATTGCAACGATTCGATAAACGGCTCATTGGGATAGATATAGATAAACAATACACCCCCCCTAGAAACGTATAAGAAGTTTTCTCCTCGTACGGCTCGAGAAAATTCGAAATTATGTTTATGTATAGAATTATGATGTCAAATAGATTCATAAAATCATCAAATCAATTAGACGATGATTAAAATTAAATACTTTTGATATTCTTTCCCCCCAAAAAATCACTCGTATTCGCAACCTCATAACTCAAGTTGGATAACTCTCAAATAACTCAAAGGAAAACAAAACCTTTAGTTAGGTATTTTATTTTTATTTCATTTATTGAGCGGTCTCTACCCCCTTTCTTGTCTGTCTCCTTTAGCTTTAGAATCCATTTTTTGTCTTCAGTCAGTGTAATATAGTTGTTGAGACAATTGAAAACAGTATTTACTTGTTCCACGATCCGTTAGCTTTTCCTTGAATCATTGGGTTTAGACATTATTTCGAGGATCTTTAATCATTTCAAAAATGGCAGCAACATACCCATTTTTTATTTCTTTCCATCAAAGAATCGTACAAATAGATGGTTGATTCCCCCAGATCCACTTTTGATCGAAATAGTTTTACCAATTCCAACAAATTTTACTTTTTTTTTAACTTGCTCGAATTGGATCCTTTCGATTTCTATAGCGAAAATATACTTACGAAGTTGTTGGAACTTATTAATTTTCACTAACCCTAGAAACTTGCCCCTGAGAAATGAATCAACTCGAGCTCCATCATGTACTATTTCCATCATCAAACCCTCCCTCCTCCCCCAAAAAAGAAATTCGAGTGGAATAGAACAAACGATGTCGAGAAAGAGCACCTTCATTTCTATATAATAGAAAAGGTGGTGGATGTAAGAATCCACGGCTAATGTAATCATGTCTTTCAAGTCGCACGTTGCTTTTTACCACATCGTTTCAAACGAAGTTTTACCATAACATTCCTCTAGTTTGGAGCCGGCATGTAATTGATTCCATTCTGAAATCATGAATAGTCATTGATTCATCGATCCATAATAATCCATATTTTTTCCTTCTATATGAATGGAAGATTTCTAAAGTAAAAGTAAAGTAAAGAAATATTAAAAAAATTCAAATGAATTCGATATTGTAGGAATAGAATTTCTATTCTATTTCTATTTATTTTTTAGAAAAATAGAGATTCAAAAAAAATAAATAGAAAAAAATATAGAATTAGAATTCAAAATCTTAATAGAAGATTTTGATTTATTATCAAAATCCAATTTAAATTTAAAAATTTATTAATTAATATTCAATATGAAATAATTTTTTAAATATATTCTAAATATAAATTAAAAAATATATAAATAATAAATCTTATTTAATATATTTTCTATTTATTTTTTAATTAAAATAATAATATCAATTTTGAATATACATATACAATACAAATAAAAAAAAAAAAAAGAAGAATCACACTCTACCCAATATTATATACTCTTAAACAAAAGGTTTCTCAAAAAAGGGCAATCTTTATTATGATATATAATTTGTATTCAGATATGATATATATCATGAATGGATATGCTCTGGGACGGGAGGATTCGAACCTCCGAATAGCGGGACCAAAACCCGTTGCCTTACCGCTTGGCCACGCCCCATTTTTATTTCTATTCGACACTACTAAACACTATTATTGATATTGGTTGTTCGTCAATTCCAGTCCAAATATCTAAATATCTATAGAATAAATTGTTGCTAGAATTTTGATATGTCTAGATATAGAATGAAACTTAAATTATTGATCATTACATATAATTCAATTAAGATATTGCATGAAAGTCTGATTTCTTCTATTTTTTATTTCTTTTTATTTCAGAATGGAAAGATTTTGAATTTGATAAGTTCAAATCAAAGAAAGATTTTTTTGGTCTACTCTTTTTATTTTTATTCGTAATTAATTCGATTTTTTTCTTCTATATATTATATTCTATATTCATTCTATTTTATTTTTTTATTCTAATATTATTCTATTTTAGTCTAATATTCGTATTCGATTTTTTTATTATTTTATTATTTTGATTTCTTATTAACTTATTAATTTTTAATTTAATTAATATTATTAATATTAATTTAATATTAATTAATTATAATATTAATTAAATAAAAAATTAATTATTCTTTTTTTTTTATTATTAATATTAATAAAATATTAATAATAATAATATTAAATATTAATAATAATTAATAAATATTAATAATAATTAATATTATAAATCTTAAATGAAATAAATAAATAAATAAAAAAAAAAAAGAAATGAAATTGAAAATCCATTTATTAGAAAATTATTAGAAAATTCAGAATATATTATAATATAATATATTAATAATAATATAAACTTAAAAATAGAAACTTAAAATAGAAAAATATAAACTGAATCTTAATACTTAATAATATTAACTTAATTTGAATTTTTTTTTTAATTGAATTTCAAAAAAGAAAAAATACAATTATCTTAAAGAACAAAATCCTTTTTGTTATGCTTAATATCTTTAGTTTGGTCTGTATTTGTATTAACTCTGCTCTTTATTCAAGTAGTTTTTTCTTCGCGAAATTACCTGAAGCCTATGCTTTTTTGAATCCGATTGTAGATATTATGCCAGTAATACCTGTACTCTTTTTGCTCTTAGCTTTTGTTTGGCAAGCTGCTGTAAGTTTTCGATGAGATCCTTAATTTGAATACTAATACTGTCCTATAAAAATTCATAATTTATTCGAAGAGTCGAACATTTTAATAATCTTGATTTATAAGATCAGATAAGTTTTACAGTGTGAATCCTCATGTGTACTATAGGAGAATCTATTCTCTTTCTTTTTTTTTATGATCTTGGAGATTGTGTAATGCTTACTCTAAAACTTTTTGTTTACACGGTAGTGATATTCTTTGTTTCTCTTTTCATCTTCGGATTCCTATCTAACGATCCAGGACGTAATCCGGGACGTGAAGAATAAAAAATATGATTTTTTATTATTTTGTTTTCTGTGTTTTCCTTGCTTGTGCTTGATTTTGAAATATTCTTATTATCCATTTTTCATCTTTCAATTTTAACTTTTATAATATAAATTAGAAATTCTAAATATAAATTAGAAATCGATTTTCTAAATCTATTTCTAAATTTATTAAATTCAATATAGAAATATATTAAATATAAAAATTATAAATCAATATTTATATTCTATTTTCAATATTTCAAAAATGAAAAAAGAAATAAAAAAAATAATTATATAAATTATATAATTAGATTCTATTTATATTAATTATATTATTATTATATTATTATAATAATAATAAATATTGTTAATAATAATAATAAAATTCAAACAAAGAAAAGAAACAAAAGAGACTTTGTTCTATAAATTCAAAAAAAAAAGGTAAATAAGATACCAAATCATTGATGAAAACGGAAAGAGAGGGATTCGAACCCTCGGTACGAAAAATTCGTACAACGGATTAGCAATCCGACGCTTTAGTCCACTCAGCCATCTCTCCCCAATTGAAAACCAATTGAAAAGGGCCCTTTCTTTTCTTTTTTATTTATTTAATTTGATATTTCTATCTTATCTCTATTTATATAATATATTATAATATATATAATAATATATAGAATATTAGAATATTCTATAGAATAATAAAATTAGAATAATCTATAATAATCTATATAATAAATAATCTAACTAATAACTACTAATAACTAATAAAGAATCTAAAAAAAAAAAAAAGAAATCGAATTCTATTCTAATTCTAATAGAAATTTGAGATTTTGAAATTCTAAAATTCAAATCAAAAAAATGAATTTAATTTAATAATTAAAATTTAGAATTCT